TTATTCTTTCTTTTTGAATCCGTTTTTTTTAGGAGACAATTAAGGAGTTGGCTCAGGATTGCCCTTTTTTTTCCAGGGTTTCTCTGAATTTGAAAGTTTTCACTTAGCAGGTTTCCATACTAAGGCTCAAACCTATTAAGTCCGTAGCGTCTACCGATTTCGCCATATCCCCGTTGTCTTTTATAAAATTAGGATCCCAATGGGATGTCCTCCCCTGTCGCACCTCTCGCATTTTTCTATTTTTTACAGATTTAATTAATATTAATTAATATACCGAAAAGTGTTTCCTCCTTTTTTCTTTAATCTTTTTTTTATTTCTATTGGGAAGCCCGTAAATTTGAAATTGGCTTTGAATTTGATTTGGTCTAATCCGAAATCCGAAATGATTCTATCATTTCTGTAGGTACAATTCAATATAGATGAATATAGAGCATAGATATGCGACTTTCCTTGGTAATACTCAAAGGGTCGATTCTTTTTTTTTTTTCGTCTTAGTTTCAATAAAATATTTTTTTTATGTTATTATGCTCTGGATTTCATTTTTATTGCTTTTTTAGTTATATTTTTAGGGGTCTGCCCCAAGAAACATAACTAAAAAAATATCTATTCATTATATCTATAATGAAAAATTTCATTATGAAAAATTTTTTTTTTTCAAACTCATTATATTATATTATAGAAATTATAGAATTATTATTATTATTATAGATATAATAAATAAATTTTAATAGAATAAAATTTTTCTAGTCTAGACGAAAATATAAATCGAAAAAAATGAAAAAGCTTAAACTAAAATAGAGTTTTATGTATAATTTCTATGAGCCCGCTTAGCTCAGAGGTTAGAGCATCGCATTTGTAATGCGATGGTCATCGGTTCGATTCCGATAGTGGGCTTTTCTTTATTTTTATTTGTTGTATTTTCTTAGTCTTTTTTTTCAAAGAATAAAAAATTAAAGGGTGTTTTTATCCTTCGTCCGTCAAAAGGTTAATGATTTATTATGTCGTATAAATTCCCAAATATCAATAAAAGGAAAAACAAAGAGTTGAATCTTGGTATAACAAATAATGAAAAAGAATCTTTATGTTATTTTTATTTTTTTGACTTATACTTAACATAGATTAATTAAAAAATATCGAATGCATATATAAATGATATATCATATATACAATGTAATAGAATACTGCCGAAGATTTCGTTTCATTTCTTTTAATTTGTAAAATATAAAATAAAGATAAAGGAGTCTTTATGTCACGTTACCGAGGACCTCGTTTCAAAAAAATACGCCGTTTAGGGGCGTTGCCTGGACTAACAAATAAAAGGCCTAGGGCCGGAAGTGATCTTAGAGCCCAATCCCGTTCCGGAAAAAGATCTCAATATCGTATTCGTCTCGAAGAAAAACAAAAATTGCGTTTTCATTATGGTATTACAGAACGACAATTGCTAAAATACGTCCGTATCGCGCGAAAAGCCAAAGGGTCAACAGGTCAGGTTTTACTACAATTACTTGAAATGCGTTTGGATAACATCCTTTTTCGATTGGGTATGGCGCCAACTATTCCTGGCGCCCGCCAATTAGTTAATCACCGACATATTTTAGTTAACGGCCGTCTAGTAGATATACCGAGTTATCGTTGCAAACCCCAAGATACTATTACGGCAAAGGATGAACAAAAATCCAGAGCTCTAATTCAAAATTATCTTGATTCATCCCCTCCGGAGGAATTGGCCAAACATTTGACTCTTCACCCATTTCCGTATAAAGGATTAGTCAATCAAATAATAGATAGTAAGTGGGTCGGTTTGAAAATAAATGAATTGCTAGTGGTAGAATACTATTCTCGCCAGACTTAATCCTAACTAAACTACAAAGCAAAGGATTCGGGCAAGCAGGCCTTTTTCTTTCGTCAAAGTAAATAGGCTTTAAGGATTAAAGTAAAAAGTCAGAGGTTTGATCTGAATTTTATCCCACTCACATATTCTTTCCCATCTCGGGTCTAACTGTTATGTTCTAATATTGGTATTTCATTTCTTGTTGTTTGATATCTTACAGTTAGGAATGTTGGTTTAAAATAAGGAAAGAGAGGGATTCGAACCCTCGGTAAACAAAAGCCTACATAGCAGTTCCAATGCTACGCCTTGAACCACTCGGCCATCTCTCCTACACAATTATTATTATTATGAATCAAAAACTGAAAAAAAAAGCGAGGCATTAATATTACATTTTTTTTTAGATTAGGTATGACCAATCAAAGAATTTTATTATATTCTATAACTATAAGTAGAGGTTTTCGATCTTTTTTTTTTGAACTGAATCTGTTTTTATGTTATTTCGTACTGTACAAATCCTTTGTTTGGAGAATAATTTTCCCACAAGAGGTTATGAAAATAATTATAGAATGGATTGATCCCTATGTCTAGATCGCGAATAAATGGAAATTTTATTGATAAGACCTTTTCAATTGTGGCCAATATCTTATTACGAATAATTCCGACAACTTCGGGAGAAAAAGAGGCATTTACTTATTACAGAGATGGTGTGATTTGATTCTTTTTTTTTCTGCTTTTAGTTTGATGAGAAAGACACAGGATTCGAAACAGAAAGAACAAATATTCTTAAATTATATTTCTATATTATATTTATATATTTAGTAATTTAGTAAAATAACAAAAAAATCTACGCTTGTTGAAGGTGAAGTTTATAAATAGAACAATCCCTTCTGTCGTGTATCCCCGATTGATGCAGCCTCAAATACTATAGCTCCAATTTGAGTATTTTTTAGTATTGAGCGGAAGGTTACACCTGTGTGTTCTGTATTACAGGTCAATCCTACTTCCTAGTAATAAAGTCCCAAAAAGGCAGCATAGGGAAAAAAGCACTACACCTAGCAATCGACAACACGAAAGCTTTGTTAAAAATGACTACTCCCTTTTATTATCTGGATTGGGACTAAAAAGAATGGTCGGGACAACAAACATCCATCTCGTTGGTACTTTGGATACCCGTATAACCGTCGAAGATTGTTGAAGTGACTATTTCCTGGAAATTAGGAGGCGTTGAGGACAAAGTAATTGTTGGAGCTTTAGTATCAAGGCGTTAGATGTTAGTACAAGTTCTTGCGCAAGAAGGTTGGCTAGCGATTTTTTGTAAAAACACTAGCCCCACTCAGTTCATAATGAGAATAAAAAATACATGGAATAATAATATGGGGTTGAAATATTCTCATTATGCATATTTAAAGGAGGAGCCGTATGAGATTAAAATTTCACGTACGGTTCTGGAACGGAGATTCTTTGAATCGAATGACGACCGTAACGGATGTCGGCTCAATCCGAAGGAAATTATGCAGAAGCTTTACAGAATTATTATGAAGCTATGCGACTAGAAATCGATCCCTACGATCGAAGTTATATACTATATAATATAGGCCTTATTCACACAAGTAATGGGGAACATACGAAAGCTTTAGAATATTATTTCAGGGCACTAGAACGAAATCCGTTCTTACCCCAAGCTTTTAATAATATGGCAGTGATCTGTCATTACGTGCGATTATCTCCACTATAGAAGGAAAAAGGAAGACCCCCTTTATTAGTAAAACTTTATTAGTAAACTAAAGGGCTCACTACATATGTATCGCCTAAAACGACGATTTTTTGAGCTGTAGGAAAAAAACTTCATAGAAATTGAACTATGAAGAAATAAGAGATGCCTAGATACTTTTCTATGTCGTCTATGGATAAAAAAATTTAAATTGATAGAGAGGAAGCACCGTAAAGATCAATTAATGAGGTTTTGGGCCAATATATTAAGAAAAGAACTGCTTATTTATGCCTATATAAGATAGATAAAAGTTAGGAATTAACTTATGTAATAGAGTTGATCCACTAAGGTATTGAGCGGCGGTGTAGGATCAGATCCCAAAGATAGTAAGTCTTTTCTTTCTTACTTTTTTTATGAAGAGAAGTCTTTATCAAAGATTCTATATAAATTTCGATATGAAATCGAGATAGTTACCTTGCCAAAAAGACTAATGATAGGAGTAAATACCTATATTCTTCAGCAGGTGGGAGAAAAGATAAAACTTATTATTAATAAAATCAACTCTTATATATTATAAAAATGAACGTTTGAAACTCATCCAATTAACCCCTTTTGGTTACCGCGAAGAGATCTATGAGAAATCTCATTAGGTAAAAAAAGGACATCAAAAGAATTGACTGCGGAGCCGTATGAGGTAGGAAAGTCTCAAGTACGGTTCTAAGGGAAGGAATTGAGCCTCCTATTCCGACCGGGGAGAGCAGGCCATCCGACAGGGAGATTCTGAAATTGCGGAGGCTTGGTTTGATCAAGCCGCTGAGTATTGGAAACAAGCTATAACGCTTACTCCAGGGAATTATATTGAAGCGCATAATTGGTTGAAGATCACGGGACGTTTCGAATAAAAAAAGTTTTTTTTTTGGTTAATGGAATTGTTCTTCTGGGAAGAACTAATCAAAGAATTTCATTATATCCCTTAATCAGATCGTTCTAGTTTGTCTGATATTTCGTTAAGGGTAAAGAATACACAGATACAGTACAGAATCCATTTCTTTCGTTCTTTTCGTCTATTATTAGTAATAATTAATTAAATTATTTAATTTTTTTTTTTTAATAAAAATATAGAAAAACTATTCGATACTAGTTGATGAGAGTTAAGCCGGAAACATAACTAAAGTAATGAAAGTCGAAATAATACTTTGGGGGTATTCTTTTAATTAAAATGGAATCAGATCTATTATGAATAGAATTACAAAATAGAAAATAGTGGAAAAACAAACCCTTCGAATGACTAAAAAATTGGATATTTATTCATAATGACTGTTAGTGCGATTTTAAATTTTTAATTTAATTATAGTTAAAATGAGAATATTCCTGACTATAATATATAGTAATTAAATAATTAATATGAAATATTCTATAGCAAAATATTAAGGATCTCCATATAATACTTTAGAATTT